AAAATCGATGAAAGGGAAGAGATCCGAGTGAATGGAAAGGAAAAAACAAAGGATGAATTACACTTTAAAAGGACACGATATAAAAAGAAAAAAAGACCTGTTTATGAAACTTCTTATCCTCCGGATGGGAATCAAGAAAATTCTAAGTTCGAAATAGATAAAAAAGAAAAAAAAAATCTCTTCTGGTTTGAAAAACCTCTTGTGACTATTCTTTTCGACTATAAACGATGGAATCGTCCATTGCGATATATAAAAAATGATCATTTGGAAAATGCGGTAAGAAATGAAATGTCACAATATTTTTTTTATACATGTAAAAGTGACGGAAAAGAAAGAATATCTTTTACATATCCACCTAGTGTTTCTATTTTTATGGAAATGATACAAAGAAAGATATCTCTGTTCACAATACAAAAACTCTCTTCTGATCAATTGTATAATCATTATCATTTGAGTTCTATCAATGAACACAAAAGAAACAATTTAAATCAAAAATTGATAAATAGAGTTCAAATACTAGATAAAGGAACTCTTATTGAAGATATACTTGAAAAAAAGATTCGATTCTGTAATGATAAAACAAAAAAAAAATATTTACCAAAAGCATATGATCCTTTTTTAAACGGATACTATAGAAGAAAAATAAAAATAATTTTTTCACTCTCAACGATAAATGGAACGTTGAGAAAAAGGGATAGAGCTAAAATTTTGATAAATCAAATTCATAATATAATTCTTAATAGTAATTATTCTAAAAAAGAAGAGCAAATCCATGTAGTTAAAAAAAAATTGTTATCAAAAGAAATTTGTAAAATAGTTCCTCGAGAGTCATATAAATTAATTGACAATTTAGAACACCAGGACGACGAATCCGAAGAAAGTATAGTGGAGGATTATGATATTCTTTCAAGAGAAGGCAAACGTGTAGTACTTTTTAATGATAACCTAGCAAATGGAGATACTTATATTAATACGAAAAATACTGATAACCCTGATTATGATCAAGTAGATGAAGTGGCTTTGATAGATTATTCACAAGAATCCGATTTTGATCGAGACATAATCAAAGGTTCTATGCGCCCTCAAAGACGTAAAACAATTGTTTTGAAACTTTTTCAAGGAACCGTACATTCACCCCTTTTTTTTGACAGAATAGGCAAACCTTTTTTTTTTTCTTTTGATCTCCTCAACCTGATGCAAATTTTTTTAAAAAAGTGGATACCGAAAAAGACCGAATTCAAAATATTAGATTATACAAAGGAAAATACACGAGAAACTGAGAAAAAAGAAGAGAACATAAGAGAAAAATGGGAAAGTAGAAAAAGAAAGGAAAAAACACGTATAGAAATAGCAGAAAGCTGGGATAGTATTCTGTTTGCTCAAGTAACAAGAAGTTCTTTCTTAATAACTCAATCAATTATTCGAAAATATATTGTCATACCTTCATTGATAATAACAAAAAATCTTATCCGTATATTATTATTTGAATTTCCCGAATGGTCTGAGGATTTCAAAGATTGGAATAAAGAGATGCATATTAAATGTACCTATAATGGTGTTCCAGTATCAGAAAAAGAATTTCCGAAAAACTGGTTAACAGAGGGTATTCAGATAAAGATCTTATTTCCTTTTCGTCTTAAACCTTGGCACCGATCTAAACTACAATTTCCTAAAAAAACATCAACGAAAAAAAAAGAACAACGACAACAAACAAAATTTTGTTTTTTAACAGTTTTGGGAATGGAAGTTGAATTACCTTTTTGTTCTCCCCGAAAACGACTTTTCTTTTTTGAACCCATTTTTCAAGAACTTAAAAAAAAAATGAAAAAATGGAAAAAGAAGCGTTTTAAAATTCTTAAATTTTTTAAAGCAAGAACAAACTTGCTTTTTCTAAAAGAACTACTAAAACAATTCTCCAAAATAACGAATTTCAATAAAAAACGGATAAATAGAGAAATACCAATTTACCTGTCGAATGAAGCTAAAAAAGAAAAAAAATTGAGAATTAGTAATCAAATAATTGATGAATTGTCCATTCCTTTTCGATCTATTGATTGGACAAAGGATTCATTGAGAGAACAAAAAATGAAAGATCTGATTGATATAACAAACACATTAATAAATAAAACAGACACAATTATAAAAGAAAAAAAAAAAGAGTTTAGAACTTCAAAGAAAAATATTAGTCCTAACAAAATAAGTTCTGATCATAAAAGATTACAATCAGCCAACATAAAATGGAAAATTTTAAAAAAAAGAAATCTTGAATTAATTCGTAAATTCCACCACTTTATCAAAGTTTTGAATAAAAAGATATATATATATATCTTTTTAGGGATGATTAATATCCCCAGAATTAATGCACAACTTTTGATTGAATCCATAAAAAAAAAAATAAAAAAATACATTTCCAATAATGAAGAAAATCAAAAAATAATTGATAAAACAAATCAAAATAGAACTCACTTTATTGAAACTATAAATAAATCCGTTTTTTATATTAAAAATAAGAATACAAATCTTTTTTTTGATTTATCATATTTGTCTCAAGCATATGTATTTTACAAATTATCACAAACCGAAGTTATTAACTTATCTAAGTTACGATCCATCTTGCAATATCACGGAACATCTATTTTTCTTAAGAATGAAATAAAAGATTATTTTGTTGAAGTCCAAAGACTATTTCATTCCGAATCTAAACAAAAGAATTTTAAAAATCCTGGAATGAATCAATGGAAAAACTGGTTACAAGGTCATTATGAATACGATTTTTATCCGATTAAATGGGCCAGATTAATACCAAAAAAATTTAGAAATAGAGTCAATGGAGGTCGTATGTTCAAAAATACGTCTTTAACAAAATGTGATTCTTATGAAAAAAAGCGCTTAATTCAGTATAAAAAAAAAAATTATTTTGAAACATACTACGCATTACCCAATCAAAAAGAGAATTTTAAAAAAGAATATATATATAATCTCTTATCATATCAATCTATTAATTACGAAGAGAAAAAAGATTCATATATTTATGCATTACCAGTACAAGTAAATAATAAGAAAAAAAATTATTCTATTTACAATAACGATCAAAAAAAATTATTTGATATGCTAGAATGTATCCCTATCAATAATTATCTAGTAGAAGATAATATTATACCTATTAATAAAAATTCGGATAGAAAATTTTTTTCTTGTGGAATTCTACATTTTTGTCTTAAAAAGAAGGCCTCAATATCGTCCTGGATCAATATTCAGGCGGGTACCAACAGTAATAAAAATACTAAACCTGGGGTTTATAATTATAAAATTTTCGATAAAATGGATAAAAACGTTTTTTTTGATTGGATGGGAATGAATGAAGAAATAGTAAGTTGTTCCATATCGAATTTTGAATTTTGGTTCTTCCCAGAAATTGTAAAACTTTATAATGCATATAGGGTTAACCCGTGGATCATACCAATTCAATTCATTTTTTCTAATTGGAATGTAAATGATACTTTTAGTAAAAATCTCATTGGAAAGAAAAAAAAATATATTTTTATATCATCAAATGAACAAACTCTTGAATTTGAAAAAAAAACAAATCAAGTCGAAAAAGAATCCGTGGCCCAAGAGGATCTTGACTCAATTATGTCAAACCAAGAAAAATATGTTCAAGAAGAGTATGCAGAAGCAGATCTGAAAAAACGTAAAAATAAAAAGCACTACAAGAAAAATACGGAAGTAGAACTTGATTTCTTACTAAAAAGATATTTGTGTTTTCAATTAAAATGGAATAATTCCTTAACTCAAAGAATGATGAATAACATAAACGTATATTGTCTCCTGCTTAGACTAATAAACCCAAGAGAAATTACGATATCCTCTCTTCAAAGGGGAGAAATTCGTCTGGATATTCTTATAATTCAGAAGGATTTAACTCTTCCAAAATTGATCAAAAAGGGAATATTGACTATCGAACCAGTTCGTCTATCGGTAAAAAACGATGGACAATTTATTATGTATCAAACTATAGGTCTTTCATTAGTTCATAAGAATAAATTTCAAAGAAACCAAGAAAAAAGCTACGGGGATAAGAAAAGTTTTCATGAACCCATTGCAATACATCAAAAAAGGACTGAAAATAGATATAAAAAAAATGATGATTTCCTTGTTCCTGAAAATATTTTATCCTCTAGAGTTTGTAGAGAGTTTAGAATTCTAAGTTGTTTCAATTCTAAGAATGAAAAAAATATCCATAGAAATAAAGTATTTTATAATCCAAATAGAGTCAAAAACCATATTCACGTTTTAGATAAAAGTAAACATCTTGATAGATATAATAATAAACTAATTAAATTCAAACTCTTTCTTTGGCCCAATTATCGATTAGAAGATTTAGCTTGTATGAATCGTTATTGGTTTGATACAAATAATGGCAGTCGTTTTAGTATGGTAAGAATATATATGTATCTACAATTGCAAATTCGTTAATGCGACATTTTGACAATATGTGTACTATATTTAGTATCTGAAGAAAAAAATAAGCATCTCCGTTATCTTACGTTTTGATACATAATATGAATTTAATTCAATGTAAATGTACAAATGAATCAATAAAATTTTATTATTGAAATTTTTATTTTAAGTTTAACTGTTTTTTGTGTGTGTAAAAATATACCATCCTTTTTATATCCTAATTCCATTTTCACAAAGGGATTGAGTATTAATTAATAATGTATTTTATTTGACAAAAAAAGAAAAATAGAAATTTGTTGAAATACAAAACAAAATTTAAATCAGTGACAACGCTAATTGTATATTATTACTCATCAATAAATATATATAATATCTAAAACTATAAGGAATTTTTTTTATGATAAAAAACACATTGATCTCAGTTATTTCGAAAGAAGAAAAAAAAGAAAAAAGGGGGTCTGTTGAATTTCAAGTATTAAGTTTCACGAATAAGATACGAAGACTTACTTCACATTTGGAATTGCACAAAAAAGACTATTTATCTCAAAGAGGTCTACGTAAAATTCTGGGAAAACGCCAAGGGTTACTGTGTTATTTGTCAAAGAAAAATAGAATACATTATAAAGAATTAATTAAGCAATTGGATATTCGGGAGTCAAAAACTCGTTAATTAAAAAAGTAATTTTTAATTATTTGATTTATTAGATATTGAATTTTGTTAACTATTCAATTTGAATTAACTTATTTGTGTTTTCGGCAATTCATGGAAAAAGGAATCGAGGAAAAACTTATGACTGGACCAGCTACAAGAAAAGACCTCATGCTAGTCAATATGGGCCCACACCACCCATCAATGCACGGTGTTCTTCGACTCATCGTCACTTTAGACGGTGAAGACGTTATTGACTGTGAACCCATATTGGGTTATTTACATAGAGGAATGGAAAAAATTGCGGAAAACCGAACAATTATACAATATCTACCTTATGTAACACGTTGGGATTATTTAGCTACTATGTTCACAGAAGCAATAACCATAAATGGACCAGAACAGTTGGTAAATATTCAAGTACCTAAAAGAGCCAGCTATATCAGAGTTATTATGTTGGAGTTAAGTCGTATAGCTTCTCATCTGTTATGGCTTGGCCCTTTTATGGCCGATATTGGCGCACAGACTCCTTTCTTCTATATTTTCAGAGAAAGAGAATTTGTCTATGATCTATTCGAAGCTGCCACCGGAATGAGAATGATGCATAATTTTTTTCGTATCGGGGGAGTCACAGCTGATCTACCTCATGGCTGGATAGATAAATGTTTGGATTTCTGCGATTATTTTTTGACAGAAGTTGTTGAATATCAAAAACTTATTACAAAAAATCCTATTTTTTTAGAACGAGTTGAGGGCGTAGGCATTATTAGTGGAGAAGAAGTAATAAATTGGGGTTTATCAGGACCAATGCTGCGAGCTTCAGGAATACAATGGGATCTTCGTAAAATTGATCATTATGAGTGTTATGACGAATTTGATTGGGAAGTTCAATGGCAAAAAGAAGGAGATTCATTAGCTCGTTATTTAGTTAGACTTGGTGAAATGACGGAATCCGTAAAAATGATTCAACAGGCTTTGGAAAAAATTCCAGGAGGACCTTATGAAAATTTAGAAAGCCGATGTTTTGCTAGAGAAAGGTATCCGGAATGGAATGATTTTGAATATAGATTCATTAGTAAAAAACCTTCGCCTACTTTTGAGTTGCCGAAACAAGAACTTTATGTGAGAGTCGAAGCTCCAAAAGGGGAATTGGGCATTTTTCTGATAGGGGATCAGGGTAGTTTTCCTTGGAGATGGAAAATTCGACCACCAGGTTTTATCAATTTGCAAATTCTTCCTCAGTTAGTTAAAAGAATGAAATTGGCCGATATTATGACAATACTAGGTAGCATAGATATCATTATGGGAGAAGTTGACCGTTAAAATGATAATTAATACAACAAATGTACAAGATATCAATTCTTTTTCAAGATTGGAATCCTTAAAAGAGGTCTATGAAATTATATGGGTGCTTGTCCCTATTTTTACTCCTATATTCGGAATCACAATAGGTGTACTAGTAATTGTATGGTTAGAAAGAGAAATATCCGCAGGGATACAACAACGTATTGGACCTGAATATGCGGGCCCTTTGGGAGTTCTTCAAGCTTTAGCAGATGGTACAAAATTGCTTTTAAAAGAAAATCTTCTTCCATCTAGAGGGGATACTCATTTATTCAGTATCGGACCATCCATAGCAGTTATATCAATTCTACTAAGTTATTCAGTAATTCCTTTTGGTTATCGCCTTGTTTTAGCCGATCTCAATATTGGTGTTTTTTTATGGATTGCCATTTCAAGTATTGCTCCTATTGGACTTCTTATCTCAGGATATGGTTCAAATAATAAATATTCTTTTTTAGGTGGTCTACGAGCTGCTGCTCAATCAATTAGTTATGAAATACCATTAACTCTATGTGTATTATCAATATCTCTACGTGCGAGTCGTTAAGACATAAACTTCTGCTATTTTTTAAGAGTTAAAATGAATTGAATAATTTTCTATTCATTATTTATATTAATGAACTAAAGAACGAAATTAGATAGTTATATGAGTGCAATAAAACAGCTTATAGAAAAAAGAATTCGCAGTAAAAACATTGAGTCTCATTTTCTAGGTATAAGAGTTAAGCGGAAATAAACATAATAAAAAAAGAACTTTGATCCCAAGATTGGTTAATTAATTATCCCGTCTTGACGCGGACTCAAAAAAAAAAGATCAACCCTAGTGAATTTTCACTATTATTTGTATGTACTAGTATACATCTATTACCATAATACGCGCGATTGAACAAAAATGAGTGGATGGTTAGAAACACCAAAATATGCAAAGGATTAGTAATAGAGATTTTCAAAATTATCCAAAATAAGAGAAACATTTTTTCAAAATGGATAATAAAAAAAGAATACTAATTGGGGCTTTAAATTCGTAGAAATGATTAGGCAGTACTCCCCACGATTCCGATTCAGAATACGCTTCTATCTACCCATTAACTAAATGACTATCCAAAACGAAATAATCCCTTATTTCATAAGTTCCCCCCTTTTTTTCTGAGAAACAAGAATAGGAACAAAAAAAAAAAAAAGAAAGAATACAAGTACAAAAAAAGATAGCTTTTTTTTTTTCTTTCTTATCTCCATGCTATTCCAATATTCATTTTCTTTGTCATATCCATATTCATATTCATAAAGGTAAAATTCGTGTCAGAATTGACGAACTAATGGTAATGGAATGGTTATTTCGTTTTCGTAATTAAAACCGCTGGATTAGTTGTATTTCTAAAAAAAGTATTTTAGTGAAGAATTAAGTTATTACTCAACGAAGAAAAATTTTCATTTTTAAAGAGGATGAGATCAATTCAGAAGTCATTTTTTTATTTATTATTTTCTTTTTTATTCAAATAAAACTAAAACAGACAGAATTCCATTGATTTAATTTTGGAATACACGATAGATCCATTTTGATACTATACTATCCGACAAAACATACATATCAAGAGAAATAATATCGACCAACTCCTTAAATTTATTTATATCTTTTCAGGAGCCGTATGAAGTGAAAATCTCATGTACGGTTCTGTAATAGCGATGAGAACAGTAATGTTATTGGCGACTATAATTATCTAACAGTTCAAGTACAGTTGATATAGTTGAAGCTCAATCAAAATATGGTTTTTGGGGGTGGAATTTGTGGCGTCAACCTATAGGGTTTATGATTTTTTTAATTTCTTCCTTAGCAGAATGTGAAAGATTACCTTTTGATTTACCAGAAGCAGAGGAAGAATTAGTAGCGGGTTATCAAACGGAATATTCGGGTATAAAATTTGGTTTATTTTACGTTGCTTCCTATCTAAATCTATTAGTATCTTCATTCTTAGTAACAGTTCTTTATTTGGGCGGTTGGGATATATCTATTCCGTACATATTCAATTCTTCACTTTTTGAAATAAATAAAGCAGGTGGACTCTTTGTAATGACAATTGGTATCTTTATTACATTAGTTAAAACTTATTTGTTCTTGTTCATTTCTATAACAACAAGATGGACTTTACCCAGACTAAGAATGGATCAATTATTAAATCTTGGATGGAAATTTCTTTTACCTATTTCTCTCGGTAATTTATTATTAACAACTTCTTTCGAACTCTTTTCACTATAAAGGAATACAATGTTTTATATTCACGACTTATCTCAACCAAGAGAAAGAAACAAACATCAAATTATTCATAGATATTACAATATGTTCCCTATGATAACTGGGTTCATGAATTATGGTCAACAAACAGTACGAGCTGCAAGATACATTGGTCAAAGTTTCATGATTACTTTATCTCACGCAAATCGTTTGCCTGTAACTATTCAATATCCTTACGAAAAATTAATCACATCCGAGCGTTTCCGCGGTCGAATCCATTTTGAATTTGATAAATGTATTTCTTGTGAAGTATGTGTTCGTGTATGTCCTATAGATCTACCCGTTGTTGATTGGAAATTCGAAACTTATATTCGAAAGAAACAATTGCTTAATTACAGTATTGATTTCGGAATCTGTATATTTTGTGGTAACTGCGTTGAATATTGTCCAACAAATTGTTTATCCATGACAGAAGAATATGAACTTTCTACTTATGATCGTCATGAATTGAATTATAATCAAATTGCTTTGGGTCGTTTACCAATGTCAGTAGTTGACGATTCTACAATTCGAACAATTTCAAATTCTGCTGAAATTCCAATAAAAAAGAAGTAAATCCCTTGATTAAATGTTAATTGGAAATTACTAAATTTCTATTTTAATCTAAAGGAATGAGGTTTCTTTCGTGGTGTTTGTTTGGTCACTAACAAAAAATCAAAATTTTTGATTAATCAGAATTGCAGCTTTTTTTGGATTGAAAATATAGTAATAATTGAAAAAAAAAAAAAAGATATTAATAATATCTGGAATTATTTCAAAATACATAATTTCGAAATACTCTTTTTCATATAAAAAATGAAGTGAATCCAATAAAAGTACATAGATTAATTCACAACCTTTCAGATTAAATTATGAATTGATCAACAATTTTTTTTCCTGGTCGAGTCAATAAGTTCATGAAAAAAATTTCTATTTATTTATTATTGTACATATAATGGATTTGCCTGGACCGATACATGATTTTCTTTTAGTCTTGTTGGGATCAGGTCTTATATTAGGAAGTATGGGTGTCGTATTACTTACCAACTCAATTTATGCTGCTTTTTCATTGGGACTGGTTCTTGTTTGTATATCTTTTTTTTATATTTTATCAAACTCCCATTTTGTAGCTGCTGCGCAACTCCTTATTTATGTGGGAGCTATAAATGTTTTAATCATATTTGCTGTGATGTTTATGAAGGGTTCAGAATATTCCAAAGATTTTAATCTTTGGACAATTGGAAGTGGAGTTACTTTGCTGGTTTGTACAAGTATTTTTGTTTCACTAATGAATACTATTCTAGATACGTCATGGTATGGGATTATTTGGACTACAAGATCAAATCAGATTCTAGAGCAAGATTTGATAAGTACTAGTCAACAAATTGGAATTCATTTATCAACAGATTTTTTTCTTCCATTTGAACTCATTTCAATAATTCTTTTAGCTGCTTTGGTAGGTGCAATTGCCGTGGCTCGCCAGTAATTAATCTTTAGAACTAGCAACTGCAAGCTAAATACTAAATAAAACTTTGTTCTAGGTTATCACACCCATACCCTTTACTTTCACTTTAATTAAGTATATTTTTGAAAATTGTTTCTGTCTAAATTCTTTTTTTTTTATTCGATCTATTACCAATAGATTTCCCTTGTTCTGTACTTTTTTTAGTCAATCAAATTGAATTTTAAAAACTGTTACTTATATTGAAATGAATCGAAATTGATAAGGAGTTGGTCAATGATGCTCGAACATGTACTTGTTGTAAGTGCCTATTTATTTTGTATTGGTATCTATGGATTGATCACAAGCCGAAACATGGTTAGAGCCCTTATGTGTCTTGAACTGATCCTAAATGCAGTTAATATAAATTTGGTAACATTTTCTGATTTTTTTGATAGTCGTCAATTAAAAGGTAATATTTTCTCCATTTTTGGTATAGCTATTGCAGCCGCTGAAGCAGCTATTGGACCTGCTATTGTTTCGTCAATTTATCGTAACAGAAAATCAACTCGTATTAATCAATCGAATTTGTTAAATAAGTAGTGTTCATCAGATAAATGATGATATTCATCAAGTTGAATTATCTGTTTATCCGTAGAATAGGATACATAATGTATGACGAAAACGTAAGAAATTAAAGTATCTTGGCCTTATCGCACGATTCAATTTCATAGTAAGTTTAGATTGATTAGATAAATTCTAATAAATTATTGATTCATCTGGTATCTAAATAATGATTAATTTAAAGCTTTATTACTAGATTGAAAATTGATGATGTTCAAAAATTTATAGATCCAAATGTCACATTCAGTAAAGATTTATGATACATGTATAGGGTGTACTCAATGTGTCCGAGCTTGCCCCACAGATGTATTAGAAATGATACCTTGGGACGGATGTAAAGCTAAGCAAATTGCTTCTGCTCCAAGAACAGAAGACTGTGTTGGTTGTAAGAGATGTGAATCCGCTTGTCCAACGGATTTCTTGAGTGTTCGAGTTTATTTATGGCATGAAACAACTAGAAGCATGGGTCTAGCTTATTGATACATGCGAGAAAACCATACTTGAATACATTTGATTTTTTTTTACTGACAACAACTCGTGCTCGAAAAAATATATATTTTTTCGAGCACGAGTTGTTCTAGTCCAAGTGTATCTTGTTTTTACTACGAATTATTTTCCTTGGTTAACAATAATTGTAGTTTTGCCAATATTTTTTGGTTCCCTACTTTTCTTTCTTCCTCATAAAGGAAATAAGGTCATTAGGTGGTATACTACATTTATATGCTTTTTAGAACTCCTTATGATAACCTATACATTTTGTTATCATTTTGAATTGGACGATCCATTAATTCAATTGACAGAGGATTATAAATGGATCCATTTTTTGAATTTTTACTGGAGATTGGGAATAGATGGTCTTTCTATAGGACCTATTTTACTGACGGGGTTTATCACCACTTTAGCTACTTTGGCGGCTTGGCCAATTACGCAGAATTCTCGATTATTCCATTTCCTAATGTTAACTATGTATAGCGGTCAAATCGGATCATTTTCTTCTCGAGATCTTTTACTTTTTTTTCTCATGTGGGAATTCGAATTAATTCCTGTTTATTTACTTCTATCGATGTGGGGAGGAAAGAAACGTTTGTATTCAGCTACAAAATTTATTTTGTACACTGCCGGGAGTTCCATTTTTTTGTTAATGGGAGTTCTGGGTATTGGTTTATATGGTTCTAATGAACCAACATTCAATTTTGAAACATCAGCTAATCAATCGTATCCTGTCGCACTGGAAATAATATTTTATATTGGATTTCTTATTGTTTTTGCTGTCAAATCACCGATTATACCCTTACATACATGGTTACCAGACACACATGGAGAGGCACATTACAGTACTTGTATGCTTCTAGCCGGAATCTTATTAAAAATGGGAGCATATGGATTAGTTCGGATCAATATGGAATTATTACCCTACGCTCATTCTATATTTTCTCCCTGGTTGATCATAGTAGGGATAATTCAAATAATCTATGCAGCTTCAACATCTCCTGGTCAACGTAATTTAAAAAAAAGAATAGCTTATTCTTCCGTATCTCATATGGGTTTCATAATTATAGGAATTGGATCTATAAGCGATGCGGGACTCAATGGATCTATTTTACAAATAATTTCTCATGGATTTATTGGTACTGGGCTTTTTTTCTTAGCGGGAACAGGTTATGATAGAATACGCCTTGTTTATCTTGACGATATGGGAGGAATGGCTATACCAATTCCTAAAATATTTACGACTTTCAGTATTTTCTCGATGGCTTCCCTTGCATTACCGGGAATGAGTGGTTTTGTTGCAGAACTAATAGTCTTTTTTGGAATTATTACCAGCCAAAAATATCTTTTAATGACAAAAATATTAATTCTTTTTGTAATGGCAATTGGAATGATATTAACTCCTATTTATTTATTATCCATGTTACGCCAGATGTTCTATGGATACAAACTTTTTAATGTTCAAAATTTTTCTTTTTTTGATTCAGGACCGCGAGAGTTGTTTGTTTCGATCTCTATCCTTTTACCAATAATAGGTATTGGTATTTATCCAGATTTTGTTTTATCACTATCAGTTGATAAAGTTGAAGCTATTTTAGCTAATTATTTTTATAGATAATTTTCTTTCATAAAAATAAATAAACCAGCAATACAATATTGGAATAATAATGATTTAAAAAGGAATTTATTGTATAAAATAAGTGAAAAAAAAAATGAATTGGACTTGCAACCATATACATTTGGATTTTCTGAGAACCATTTGAATCAAGTAATGTAGTGATTCAAATGGTTCACTTTCTCCATTCCATGATTTACACGAATTTTTCTTATATATATATATACCGTTCTATGTTTAGATTCGTTAGGTCCTTTCTTCAATTCAATTAGATGTTTAATGTAAATGAACCATAACTATGTAACCCTATCCCTAATAAATTGACCCCAAAATAGCATATCCAAATTATAAGAAAACCCATAGAGGCCACAATTGCAGAATTTACACTTTCAAAATTCTTATTTGTTTTAATATGTAAATAAATTGCGAATATGGTCCAAGTAATAAATGCCCACGTTTCCTTTGGATCCCAATTCCAATATGATCCCCATGCCTCATTAGCCCATACTGCTCCTGAAAGAATACCTATGCTTAAAAAGATAAACCCTATACTAATAGTACGAGAACTCCAATGATCTAATTGATGAATCAATTGAGACTTGTAATAATTATTAGAATAAAATAAATAAGTGTTTTTTAAAACATTGGTTCCGTCGTTCATGTATTGGATCTCACCCAAGGAAAATGACTTATTTAAAAAATGACCGTTTTTACCAAAAATTGTTATGACTTTTTGCAATGTAATGACTACAAGAGCTAATGAAAATAATGATCCACATAAAAGAGATGCATAGCCCAAGACCATCATACTTACATGCATCATTAACCAATGAGATTGAAGAGCCGGGACTAATATTTCGGATTGATGCATGTAAGTTAAAAATATTGAAGTAGAAAAACCTTGGGTAAAAATAGTACTTGGCATGGTTATTGAACTTAAACTTAAATAGTTTTTATTTTTTTTGAAATATGTAACCATATGAATAATGGAAAAACTCCATGAAAGAAATAGTAATGATTCAGATAAATCACTTAATGGTAAATGGCTCAAAAAAATCCAACGACTAACTAATAATCCAGTTATAAAAAAAAAAGTAGTTATCATTCCTTTTTCTGCGGAAGCATATAGTCCTACAATTTCATCAACTAATAAAGTTATCAAAAGAATTGTAATTACAATTGAAACGACTGAAAGGGATATATGAGTTAATATATGTTCTACAGTTGAAAATATCATAAAAAAAAAGGGGGGGGGAAATCTATCAATTATAAGAATAGAAATCGGGAACTGAATTCATTATATTATAATCCTTATTCTTTTATAATACCTTATTCTTTTAAAATATTTTGAATTTTGAATATAAAGTGGCATGCCGCTACTCGGATTCGAACCGAGATGCTCTAGCACTGCTTCCTAAGAGCAGCGTGTCTACCGATTTCACCATAGCGGCTTTCTCGAAATCATAATAACTTATTTTGATTCAATCGTCGAGATTGAAAGAATCAATTCAATGTAATATTTTTTAGAAAATAAAAAACTGGATAAAAAAAATTTAAGTAAAAAAAAATTGTATATTTGTATCGCTTACAATTTTAGCATTATGTCTAAGTATTACACTCAAAAAATTGATCGAAATATTTGTATAGCTTTGTATTAATTGTTAAAGTTATTATTGTGTAAAGAGTTTCTCTTACGATTTTAAAAACTTATTTAATTAGGTATTGTTCAGTATTGGGGAAAGAGATTATATAATCTAACAAATATATAATAATATATTAAAATAGAATAATAAAGTTATTATTTCTATCAAAATTTCCATTGTACCACAATTCAATAAATCTTTTCGAAATTTATAGATATTTTGATTAATATTCTAGTCTCCGCATGGAATCCTTTTTTTTATCACTTCAAATTAGTATAGGATTCCTTATATAAAAAATCCACCTAAACCTAAAGAAGATAAAAAAAAGATTAAGATAAGAAGAAAGAAACTTTTCAAATTGGGTTAAAAGGAGTAGGGGTAGAGATATATTATATATGGTAATATAAATTTAGGGAGATAATAGTTTAAGACAATTAAAAAAAAAAGTTTTCAATTTTATCAACTACTTTCATAATTTGAATAACTTATTCATTTTGAATAAAGAATTTATTACTAGATTTTCTATATTTATAGAATAAAATATATAATCAACTAAAAATGAAGAAAAAACTTTTTGTTTAGGGTTGATGGGGATTCTTATTTTCCCCATCCCAAAAATGAAAGAACAAACATGCTAAAACTTAAATGAAAGGTAAAACTTTGTTTATTCTTTTTTCTTTAAACTTTCTTTCTGAAGTTCAGTTTTTTCTTTTTCAAAAAGGATCAGTTTTTTTTTTAGAATTTAGTAAACAAACTTCTTTTGAGTTTACATACCCTAAAAAAAAAAAAAAAAGAATTCAATATAGATCCCATTAGGAAATAATAATCATTTGAAAATTAATTCTTTTTAATTTAACTAGTCTCTTTTTTGATTTAAAAGGGTTCAGATTATTACAATGTTTCTTTTTTTATTTATTTGATTTCTCGCACAAAAAAACTTTTTGAATTCCCTGTAGAAAGAGATTTTGCTAATGAAAAAGCTTTCAACGCTGCCCAATACCCTTTGCTTTTCCAAATATTTTTACGAATCTGTTTTTTTGATATAGAAGTGCGTTTTTTTGGAACTGCCATTTTAAAATGAAAATAAGTTATTCATTTCTATAGTTGGATGTGAAAGACATATTTTGCTTAAAAAAAAATTATTCGTTACTAGACTATTTATTTACTATAGTATATATTATAGATTTGTTCTTTTCATTCGATTCCTTTCATAATCTAAGGATTCTATGAAAATCCATTAAAATAGATTATGAGAAACAAACATAAAAGAAAGACAAAAAGTATAATACTAATATAGTATTATTGCAAAAAAGAATACAACAAGAAAAGAGTCTATTCGGGTATGGTCTGGCATTGTCTATTTTCGCCGTCTTCGATTTATATATGAATGGAATATACATGTCATAAAATAGATCGAAAATTTTAAAAACTCAACTTCTCTATTTATATGAACTTAATTTGCATTTTTTAATTTGACTGAAACTAGTAATTCATTTTGTCAAGAATATTTTTTTTTTATAAAATTTCATATTTTACTAATTCCTTTAGTAAATCCTTTTATAATTTATTTATGTCAAAGGATTAGTATATATAATTTTTTTTTTTTGAATTGAAAAAAAATCCATTCAGTTCAAAACATAATTGGTTAATGATTTTAAATAAACGAACTCAAAAAAAAAGAGTTCTTATTTTTTGAGGTTTAGGCAATTCATACAAATTATTTTTGGTATAATTATTTGTCCTTCCTCTATAAACCTTGTTCTATGAATAAAAAGTTTTGTAATGCGTAAAAAATAATAATGCAAATTTTTAATTTTCTATATCGTCAGAACAAAAAAAGAAATAGAAGTTTTTACTAAAAATTGCATTTTAGTATATTATGGGAACAATTTTCAGTTCTTGATTGGAAATATTTGAAGTATTTGAAAAAATTAAGAATAATTAAGAATAGAAAATTCTATTTAACTTTTACATATTTTAATTTGTTATTAACTGACCCTTTTCAAAAGAAAAAAAAAAAGTTCGTGAATCAGAAATAATAAATTAGTAAATAGTAACAAAATCTTTTTTTATGGACTATACATATCAATATTCATGGATCATACCTTTTATTTCACTTCCAGTTCTTATGTTACTAGCAGGGGGACTATTGCTTTTTCCAACGTCAACAAAAAAACTTCGCCGTATATGGTCTTTTACTGGTGTTCTCTTTTTAAGTATAGCGATGATTTTTTCATTTTATTTGTTTATTCATCAAATAAGTAACAATTATGTTTATCAATATGTATGGTCTTGGACTATCAATAATGATTTTTCTTTAGAGTTTGGCTACTTGATCGATCCACTTACTTCTATTATGTCATTATTAATTACTACTGTTGGGATTTTGGTTCTTATTTATAGTGACAATTATATGTCTCATGATCAAGGATATTTGAGATTTTGTGCTTATATGATTTTTTTCAATACTTCAATGTTGGGATTAGTTACTAGTTCTAATTTGGTACAAATTTATATTTTTTGGGAATTGGTTGGAATGTGTTCGTATCTATTAATAGGTTTTTGGTTTACACGACCTATAGCGTCGAATGCTTGTCAAAAGGCATTTGTAACGAATCGTGTGGGGGATTTTGGTTTATTATTAGGGATTTTAGGTCTTTATTGGACAACAGGTAGTTTTGAATTTCGTGATTTGTTTCAAATATTCAATAACTTGATTTCTAATAATGAGGTTCATTTTTTATTTGTTAGTTTATGTGCCTTCCTATTATTTTCTGGTGCAGTTGCTAAATCTGCTCAATTTCCCCTTCATGTGTGGTTACCTGATGCCATGGAGGGACCTACCCCCATTTCGGCTCTTATCCATGCTGCTACGATGGTAGCAGCGGGTATTTTTCTTGTCGCTCGGTTTATTCCTCTTTTCATAGTCATACCTTACATAATGAATATAATAGCTTTGATCGGT